ATAGATGGAACTGCCATGAAACGGCTTATTAGCAGATTAATAGATCATTTCGGAATAGCCTATACATCACACATTCTGGATCAAGTAAAAACTCTGGGTTTTCAGCAAGCCACCGCTACATCCATTTCATTAGGAATTGATGATCTTTTAACAACACCTTCTAAGAGATGGTTAGTCCAAGATGCTGAACAACAAAGTTTGATTTTGGAAAAGCACCATCATTATGGGAATGTACACGCGGTAGAAAAATTACGTCAATCAATCGAGATATGGTATGCTACAAGTGAATATTTGAGACAAGAAATGAATCTTAATTTTAAGATGACTGATCCTTCAAATCCAGTCCATATAATGTCCTATTCTGGAGCTAGAGGAAATGCATCTCAGGTCCACCAATTAGTAGGTATGAGAGGGTTAATGTCAGATCCCCAAGGACAAATGATTGATTTACCCATTCAAAGCAATTTACGCGAAGGACTTTCTTTAACGGAATATACAATTTCCTGCTACGGAGCCCGCAAAGGAGTTGTGGATACTGCTGTACGAACGTCAGACGCTGGATACCTCACGCGTAGACTTGTTGAAGTAGTTCAACATATTGTTGTACGTAGAACGGATTGTGGAAGTATCCGAGGTATTTCCGTGAGTCTTCGAAAGGGGATGACGGAAAGAATTTTTATCCAAACGCTAATAGGTCGCGTATTAGCGAACGATGTATACCTAGGTCTACGATGCATTGCTACCAGAAATCAAGATATTGGGATTGGGCTTGTCAATCGATTCATGACCTCTCGGGCGCAGCCAATATATATTCGAACTCCCTTCACTTGCCGAAGTGCATCTTGGATCTGTCGATTATGTTATGGTCGGAGTCCCACTCATGGTGACCTGGTTGAATTGGGAGAAGCAGTAGGTATTATTGCGGGTCAATCCATTGGAGAACCAGGGACTCAACTAACATTAAGAACTTTTCATACCGGTGGAGTATTCACCGGTGGTACTGCAGAACATGTACGAGCTCCTTCTAATGGAAAAATCAAATTCAATGAGGATTTGGTTCATCCCACACGCACACGTCATGGACATCCTGCCTTTCTCTGCTATGTAGACCTATATGTGACTATTGAGAGTCAGGATATTATACATAGTGTGAATATTCCACCAAAAAGTTTTCTTTTGGTTCAAAATGATCAATATGTGGAATCAGAACAAGTGATTGCTGAGATTCGTGCTGGAACATCCACTTTCCATTTTAAAGAGAGGGTTCGAAAACATATTTATTCTGACTCAGAGGGAGAAATGCATTGGAGTACCGGTGTGTACCATGCACCTGAATATACACACGGTAATGTTCATTTCTTACCCAAAACAAGTCATTTATGGATCTTATCGGGGGGTCCGTGCAAATCCAGTCTAGTGCCTTTTTCACTCCACAAGGATCAAGATCAAATGAATGTTCAATCTCTTTCTGTCCAAGAGAGATCCATTTCTGACTTCTCGGTGAATAATAATCAAGTGAGACACAAATTGTTTGGCTCGGATCCCCTGGCGAGAAAAGGGCGAAGGATTTCTGATTATGCAGCAGGATCTGAGCGAGTCATATCCAATGGTGATGGGGATTTCATATATCCCGCCATTCTCCGAGAGAATTCTTATTTATTGGCGAAGAGGCGAAGAAATAGATTCATCATACCATTCCAATATGATCCGGAACGGGAGAAGGAATTAACGCCTCATTCTAGTACTAGTATCACGGTTGAAATACCCGCAAATGGTATTTTGCGTAGAAATAGTATTCTTGCTTATTTCGACGATCCACGATACAGAAGAAGCAGTTCGGGAATTACCAAATATGGCATCATAGAGGTCGATTCAATCGTCAAAAAAGAGGGTCTGATTGAGTATCGAAGACCAAAAGAATCTAGACCGAAATACCAAATGAAAGTAGATCGATTTTTTGTCATTCCCGAAGAAGTCCATATCTTGCCCGGGTCTTCATCCATAATGGTACGGAACAATAGTATCATTGGAGTAGATACACGAATTACGTTTAATACAAGAAGCCAAATAGGTGGATTGGTCCGAATAGAAAAAAAAAAAAAAAAGATTGAACTGAAAATCTTTTCTGGAGGTATCCATTTTCCTGGGGAAACAGATAAGATATCCCGACACATTGGCATCTTGATACCACCAGGAGCAAGAAAAAAAATGGATAAAGGATCAAAGGGGAAAAATTGGGAAGGGAAAAATTGGGTCTATGTCCAATGGATCACACCTATCAAGAAAAAATATTTTGTTTCAGTACGACCCGTAGTGACATATGAAATAGCTGATGGGATAAATCTAGTAACGCTTTTCCCTGGGGATATGTTACAGGAAAAGGATAATTTGCGACTCCAAGTTGTCAATTATATCCTTTATGGGGATGGCAAACCAATTCGAGGGATTTCCCATACAAGTATTCAATTGGTTCGTACTTGTTTAGTATTGAATTGGGACCAAGACAAAAAAGGTTCTATAGAAAAGGTTCAGGCTTCTTCTGCTGAAGTAAGGGCAAATGATCTGATTCGATATTTCATAAGAATTGATTTGGCGAAGTCTCCTATTTTGTATACCGGAAAGAGGAATGATAGGTCAGGTTCAGTGATTCCTGATACTGGGTCATATTGCGCCAATACCAATCTTTTTTCTTCCAAGGTGAAAATGAAATCACTTAGTCAACATCAAGGAACCGTTCGTACATTTCTTAATAGAAATAAAGAAGGCCAATCTCTTATAGTTTTTTCATCATCTAATTGTTCTCGCATCAATGTTTCGAAATATCACAATGTGACCAAAGAATCAATTAAAGAAAAAGAGGATACCCCGATTCCAATTCTTAATTTGTTGGGTCCCTTAGGTACAGTACCTAAAATTCATAATTTTTCCCCATCTTATCATTCAATAACTCATAATGAGATCTTGTTAAATAAATATTTAATACTGGATAATAATAATCCAAAACAGACTTTCCAACTACTTAAATATTATTTAGTGGATGAAAACGGGAGAATCTCTAATGCAAATCCATGCAGTGACATCATTTTGAATCTATTTGGTTCGTGCTTTCTCCCTCACGATTATTGTGAGGGGACATCCACAACCAGAATAATTAGCCTCGGACAGTTTATTTGTGAAAATGTATGTCTATCCAAACACGGAACACACATAAAATCTGGTCAAGTTATAATGGTTTATCTTGACTCTTTCATAATAAGATCAGCTAAACCCTATTTGGCGACCCGAGGAGCAACCGTTCATGGTGATTATGGAGAAATCTTTTACGAAGGAGATACATTAGTTACATTTATATATGAAAAATCGAGATCTGGTGATATAACTCACGGCCTTCCAAAAGTTGAACAAGTGTTAGAAGTTCGTTCGATTGATTCAATATCGATGAACCTAGAAAAAAGGGTTGAAGGTTGGAACGAACATATAACAGGAATTCTTGGAATTCCTTGGGGATTCCTGATTGGTGCTGAACTCACCATAGCGCAAAGTCGTATTTCTTTGGTTAATAAGATCCAAAAGGTTTATCGATCCCAGGGGGTACAGATTCATAATAAGCATATAGAGATTATTGTACGACAAATAACATCAAAAGTGTTGGTTTCAGAAGATGGAATGTCTAATGTTTTTTCACCCGGGGAACTAATCGGATTGTTGCGAGCAGAACGAGCAGGTCGTGCTTTGGAAGAGGCTATTTGTTACCGAGCCGTCTTATTGGGAATAACGAGAGCATCTCTGAATACTCAAAGTTTCATATCAGAAGCTAGTTTTCAGGAAACCGCTCGAGTTTTAGCAAAAGCCGCTCTCCGGGGTCGTATTGATTGGTTGAAAGGTCTGAAAGAGAATGTTGTTCTGGGGGGGATGATACCCGTTGGTACCGGATTCAAACGATTCGTTCACCGTTCAAGGGAATACAACAACATTCCTTTGGAAATACAAAAGAAGAATTTTTTCGGGGGGGAAATGAGAGATATTCTGTTCCACCACAGAGAATTATTTTGTTCTTGCATCCCAAAGCCAAAGAGTTTCCATAATACATCAGAACAACCATTCTATGCTATGGGATCTAATCCAATCTTTCATAAGAGCGGATTCATTATTAGCTAAGCTAATATAATGGTCATTTGTTAATAAAGAGAATATCGAAACCAAGGGCATATCATAATGAAGCTTGGACCGTGTATCAACGGTTAACCCCCGGTAGAAGGTTCCATTGGAACAAACAATTAATTAGTTATTTCGGGGTACCTCGTCTCTTTTTTTTTAGAGGAAGTGTGGGGATAAATGACAAGAAGATATTGGAACATCAATTTGGAAGAGATGATGGAAGCGGGGGTTCATTTTGGTCATGGTACTAGGAAATGGAATCCTAGAATGGCACCTTACATCTCTGCAAAGCGTAAAGGTATTCATATTACAAATCTTACGAGAACTGCTCGTTTTTTATCAGAAGCCTGTGATTTAGTTTTTGACGCAGCAAGTAGGGGAAAACACTTCCTAATAGTTGGTACGAAAGATAAGGCAGCTGATTCGGTAGCATCAGCTGCAATAAGGGCTCGGTGTCATTATGTCAATAAAAAATGGCTCGGTGGTATGTCAACGAATTGGTCCACTACGGAAACGAGGCTTCAGAAGTTCAGGGACTTGAGAGTGAGAGCCGAGATGGGGCAACTCAGTCGTCTCCCGAAACGGGATGCAGCAATATTGAAGAGACAATTATCTCACTTTCAAACATATCTGGGCGGTATCAAATATATGACGGGGTTACCCGATATTGTAATCATCATTGATCAGCAAGAAGAATATACGGCCCTTCGAGAATGCGTCACTTTGGGTATTCCAACTATTTGTTTAATCGATACAAATTGTGATCCAGATCTCGCAGATATTCCGATTCCAGCCAACGATGACGCTATAGCTTCCATCCGATTGATTCTTAACAAATTAGTATCCGCAATTTGTCAGGGACGTTCTAGCTATATAAGAAGTCGTTGATTAATAATAAGATAAGTCAATTACTTCGCTTCGGGAAACCCGGAGATTCATTGAATCGGTTATTCTTACTATTCCTGAATGTGAATGTGAAAAAGGAGATTTTCATTGCCGGGGATATATTACGTGATTAATTCATTAATTAATATCTGAAATATATGGTTAAGTTAAATTAGGTAGGAGAGTATAAATGGTTGAATCAAAATAATTCCTTCTTAAGTTCCATTTCTGTCAGAGGGTAATATGAATGTTCTACCATGTTCCATCAACACACTAAAGGGGTTATACGAGATATCCGGCGTGGAAGTAGGCCAACATTTCTATTGGCAAATAGGGGGTTTCCAAGTGCATGCCCAAGTACTTATAACTTCCTGGGTCGTAATTGCTATCTTATTAGGTTCAGCCGCTATAGCCGTTCGGAATCCACAAACTATCCCGACCGACGGTCAGAATTTTTTCGAATATGTTCTTGAATTCATTCGAGACGTGAGCAAAACTCAAATTGGAGAAGAAGAATATGGTCCTTGGGTTCCTTTTATTGGAACCCTGTTCCTATTTATTTTTGTTTCTAACTGGTCAGGTGCTCTTTTACCTTGGAGAATCATACAGTTACCTCATGGGGAGTTAGCTGCACCCACGAATGATATAAATACTACTGTTGCTTTAGCTTTACCCACGTCAGTGGCATATTTCTATGCAGGCCTTACTAAAAAGGGATTGGGTTATTTCGGTAAATATATTCAACCAACTCCAATACTTTTACCAATTAATGTCTTAGAAGATTTCACAAAACCTTTATCACTTAGTTTTCGACTTTTCGGGAATATATTGGCCGATGAATTAGTAGTTGTTGTTCTTGTTTCTTTAGTACCTTTAGTGATTCCTATACCTGTGATGTTCCTCGGATTATTCACAAGCGGTATTCAAGCTCTCATTTTTGCAACTTTAGCTGCGGCTTATATAGGTGAATCCATGGAAGGTCATCATTGAGTACAAATAAGAAATAAAATAATAAAATAATGCTTTGAATTTCAAAATGCAAAGAGTCGCTTTTTCTTTTTGAATTGATTGAAATTCAAAATTAAGCCCATGAATCTTATTCCAATAAAATAATTAATTCATGGGTAGCTCAAGATACCCGCTTGGGGTATATAAATATATATTTATGATATGTATGATATAGAGTAGGAACAAAACAGGAAGATATATATGTACGATATTAATATTTATTATATTACGTATTACATTATTATATTACGTATTACACTACAGAATTGTAAAAAAGGGGGGAGATTCCCAATTTTTCCTAAGATCCCCCTTTTGTCCTATTCATGTCATACATCGCCTTTATTTGCCCAGTCAATTACGACGATTCATAATTGGGATAATGTTATCCGTTTGGGACGCGCGACGAAACAACAAGAACTATGTTCTGCGGAACCGTTGCTATTTCATTCCATTCTATTCAACAATTGACCAAAATTGGAATTAAGAGGAATTGGATCAATCAATCAAATCTTGATATGGGATGATTCGCTTTGATGAATCTCTTCGTTTGTATCCATGTGAGATAATGACAAAGACAAGAAAGAGTTAACGAATAAGATGAAAAATTAAGTAGGTTAGGTGGGCCGAGCTACATAGCCGTAGCTACATATTATATGTGAACTCCGGTGTGTGCTTAGAAGAATGATTCCAGGGTCCGATCCGATTCAATAGAAATAAGATGGCGATGGTTTACATTATGGAAGAAAACATGTATATGTGATAGTAGATATTCATATATATGGACTACCCATCTATATTATATATGGACTACCCATCTATATTATTTCATTCCCCATCGACTTTATATTATATAGTATAGATATAGATTCCACTTTATTTATATGGATTACGATATATAAGCTCTTCCCTTTTTCGTCTGTGACTGTATATGTGGATTGAATATGAAGTTAAGCCTATGAATGCATATGGAGAAGATGAAGGAGGGAGGAATTGAAAGAATGGGTTCGGAACAAAGAAATAGAAGCACTAATATGGATTTTCAAAGACTTGGATAGTGAATAAAAACGAGATATTGAAGTAGTTCTGATGATTCAGTAATATCAAATATCATCACTTCTTAACTCAAATTGGGTTCGGAGTTCTTAGTTTAGTTGTATGGATCTTAGTGATGGAATATGAAATAATAAGTAATGTAACTAATTAATATATAATATAAATATATAACATTAATTATATATAATAATTCATTGGTTTATTTGATTATATCATTAACCATTTCTTCATTTTTTGTTGTGAGGAGCTTACCATGAATCCCCTAATTTCTGCTGCTTCCGTTATTGCTGCTGGATTGGCCGTAGGACTTGCTTCTATTGGACCCGGAGTCGGTCAAGGTACTGCTGCGGGCCAAGCCGTAGAAGGTATTGCTAGACAACCAGAAGCAGAGGGTAA